TCAAAGAATCCTATGATTCTGTATATTCTTTATTAAATATATGTATATCTTGATAAAATCTTTTTTAGTCGTTTCCGTTTCATTCGCGAGGAGCTGGATGAGAAGAAATTCTCATGTCCAGTTCTGGAGTAGAGATGTAATTGAGAAAGAACCATCAACTATAACCCCAAAAGAACAAGATTCCGTAAACAACATAGAGGAAGAATGAAAGGAATATCTTATCGAGGTAATCATATTTGTTTCGGTAGATATGCTCTTCAAGCACTTGAACCCGCTTGGATCACATCTAGACAAATCGAAGCAGGGCGACGCGCAATGACACGAAATGTACGCCGCGGTGGAAAAATATGGGTACGTATATTTCCAGATAAACCTGTTACAGTAAGACCCACGGAAACCCGTATGGGTTCGGGGAAAGGATCCCCCGAATATTGGGTAGCCGTCGTTAAACCGGGTCGAATACTTTATGAAATGGGTGGAGTAGCCGAAAATATAGCTCGAAAGGCTATTTCAATAGCGGCGTCGAAAATGCCTATAAGAACTCAATTCATTATTTCTGGATAGGAATGTAGAACCAAAGGAAAGAAGTCTTGGGTATAAAAAAAACAATTGCAGGTTTTCTTTTTTTTTTTTTTTTTTTGACTTCGTCCTTTGCTTTACTTTACATTAAAAAAACAGATTCAAAAAATGATATGATTCAACCTCAAACCCATTTGAATGTAGCAGACAACAGCGGGGCCCGAGAATTAATGTGTATTCGAATCATAGGAGCTAGTAATCGCCGATATGCTCATATTGGTGACGTTATTGTTGCTGTGATCAAGGAAGCAGTACCAAATACGCCTCTAGAAAGATCAGAAGTGATCAGAGCTGTAATTGTACGTACTTGTAAAGAACTCAAGCGTGACAACGGTATGATAATACGATATGATGACAATGCTGCAGTTGTCATTGATCAAGAAGGAAATCCAAAAGGAACTCGAGTTTTTGGCGCGATCGCCCGGGAATTGAGACAGTTAAATTTTACTAAAATAGTTTCATTAGCACCTGAAGTATTATAAGATGAGATCACGATAGAGTGATAGTATTTAATTAAAATAGATAAATTAGTAGATTATGTCTCACGCATATACTTTTCATAATTTTCATAAATAAAAAGAACATGTTGATTATATCAAAATTGGGAAGTAACAATAATTTAAGTTTATCATGGGTAAAGACATTATTGCTGACATAATAACTTCTATACGAAATGCTGACATGGATAGAAAAGGAACGGTTCGAATAGCGTCTACTAATATCACTGAAAACATTGTTAAAATACTTTTACGAGAGGGTTTTCTCGAAAACGTAAGGAAACTTGTGGAAAACAAGAAATCTTTTTTGGTTTTAACCCTACGCCATAGAAGGAATAGGAAAAGACCATATAGAACTATTTTAAATTTAAAACGAATCAGTCGACCTGGTCTCCGAATCTATTCTAACTATCAACGAATTCCTAGAATTTTAGACGGGATGGGGATTGTAATTCTCTCTACTTCTCGGGGTATAATGACAGACCGGGAGGCTCGACTAGAAAGAATCGGCGGAGAAATTTTGTGTTATATATGGTAATCTTTCTGCTATCCTGCTATCCGAATTGTATCCGGAACTTCCTATTTGATTTGTGAAAAAAAAAACGAAAAAAAGACAAGTTGTCTAATATCACTCCTCCTACATTAGTTGATACTTCAAGGGGGGTTTACCTGGAATGAAAGAACAAAAATGAATGGATTCAGGAAGGTTTAATTACTGAAGCACTTCCAAATGGTATGCTCCGGGTTCCTTTAAATAATCAAGTCAGATTTTCAGTTCTGTTTCAGGAAGGGTTCGACACAGTTTTATACGTGTACACCTGGAGATAGAATCCAAATTGAAGTAAGTCGTTATGATTCAAATGGAGGGCGTATAGTTTATAGACTCCACAATAAGGATTCGAATGATTAGGAGGTTTTGCAACATTCCTTTCATGAGGATACAATTCACAGTTCAAAATTTTCAAGAAACTGATTTTCTTCCAATAAGTACATTCGAAATTAAGTTAAGGAATAACAAATATGAAAATAAGGGCCTCCGTTCGTAAAATTTGTGAAAAATGTCGACTGATCCGTAGGAGGGGACGAATTATAGTAATTTGTTCCAACCCGAGACATAAACAAAGACAAGGATAATCTTTTGAAAAGGGACTCTATAAAGGAACCGATGAACAAATCAAAATAAAGGATCTGTTTTGACATGAAATGGATATATCCATATATCTCGGACTTATATTTATGAAATGATAAAATATGGCAAAATCTATACCAAGAAGTGGTTCGCGTAGGACTGGACGTATTGGTTCACGTAAAAGCGCACGTCGAATACCAAAAGGCGTTATTCATGTTCAAGCAAGTTTCAACAACACCATTGTGACTATTACAGATGTACGGGGACGGGTGATTTCTTGGTCCTCCGCCGGTAC